CAAATTTGATTGGTTAATACGAGTAGATTTTCGATTACGATAAATTGATGAAACAATAGCCAGCCCAATGGCTGCTTCAGCGGCTGCAATGGCTATAACAAAAATGGAGAAAATATCTCCCCTTAATTGACGATTATCAAAAAAATCAGAAAACGTTACAAAATTAATATTAACTGCATTCAATATAAGTTCAAGACACATAAGGGCTCTAACCATATTTCGACTTGTGATCAATCCATAGATACCGATAGAAAATAAATAGGCACTCAAAACAAGTACATGTTCGAGCATCATTAAGCAACTCCTTAGCAATCTCATTCATTTCAATCTAAATAACAATTCAATTGATTTGGTTGAATCACATATAACAAACATGGAATATTTAAATTGCTTATTTTTTATTGACGAGCTACAGCAATTGCACCTATTAAAGCAACTAAAAGGATTATTGAAATGAGTTCAAATGGAAGAAAAAAATCCGTTGATAAATGAATTCCAATTTGTTGACTATTGCTTATCAAATCTTGTTCTAGAACCTGGTTTGATCTTGTAGTCCAAATAATCCCGTACCATGACGTATCTGGAATAGTAGTAATTAGTGAAATAAAAAGACTTGTACAAACCACTGAAGTAACCCCATCCCCAACAGTCCAAAGGCGAGAATCTTTGTAATATTCTGAACCACTCATGAACATCACAGCAAAAAGAATTAAAACATTTACAGCCCCTACGTAAATAAGTAGTTGCGCAGCAGCTACAAAATAAGAACTCAATAGAATATAGAATAAGGATATACAAACAAGAACCAATCCTAACGAAAAGGCAGAATAAATTGGATTGGGAAGTAATACCACTCCTAGACCTCCTAAGATCAGACCCGATCCCAGAAAGAATAAAATAAAATCATGCATTGGCCCAGGTAAATCCATAAAAAAAAAAAAAAATCGAAATATTTCATGATTTTATTGACCTGACCAGGAAAAAAGAAGTAACTCCTTTTTTTTTATGTTTATGATACTTCTTAACTTAAACTTAATAACTTAATTAAAATTAAATAAATATTAAATAAATGAAAATTGAATAGGTGCGGGTGCGTTGATGTATATAGTGTTATTGGAGCCCTATCATTCAATATCTGGAAGAAGAGTTTGAAAATATATATTACTCTAATATAAATATAGAAATCTATTTTGAATCCAAATAAAATGACAAGTTTAAACAACTTTTGGATTGATCAAGGAAAGCCTTATTTTTCTAGATCCAAACTAAACCTTAATTTCATTTATTTAATTTTTTTTTATTATTTAATTATTAATTTAAATAATAAATTTTTAATTGAATTATTAATTGGGGATTTTTTTGAATTGAGAGGTTTAACTATTTTTTATTTGAGGTGAATTCGAAATTGTGCGAATTGTGTAATCATCAATTACTGACGTTGGTAATCGACCCAAAGCAATTTGATTATAATTCAATTCGTGACGATCATAACTCGAAAGTTCGTATTCTTCAGTCATTGATAAACAATTGGTTGGACAATACTCAACGCAATTACCACAAAATATACAGATTCCAAAATCAATACTGTAATTAAACAATCGTTTCTTTCGAATATCACTTTCCAATTTCCAATCTACAACGGGTAGATCTATAGGACATACACGAACACATACTTCACAAGCAATGCATTTATCAAATTCAAAATGGATTCGTCCTCGGAAACGTTCCGACGTGATTAGTTTTTCGTAGGGATATTGAATAGTTATAGGTAAACGATTCGCGTGAGACAGGGTAATCGTGAAACCTTGACCTATGTATCGGGCAGCTCGTATTGTTTGTTGACCATAATTCGTGAATTCAGTTAACATGGGGAACATATCGTGAATGTGTATAAAGAATAAAATTGTAGGCTTGTTTCTTTCTCTTGTTTGCGATAAGTGGTCAATATAGAATATTGTAATTCTTTACAGTGAAAGAAGTTGGGACGAAGTTGTTAATAATAGATTACCTAGAGAAATGGGTAAAAGAAATTTCCATCCAAGATTTAAGAGTTGGTCTATTCTCAACCTTGGTAAAGTCCATCTTGTTGCAATAGGAATGAACAAGAACAAATAAGTTTTAGCTAATGTAATAAAGATGCTGATTATTGTTCCAAAAACTTTACCTACTTTATTAAAATTTATGTCAAAAATGTTAGGAACGAATAGGTATGGAATAGAAAGATTCCAACCTCCTAAGTAAAGAACTGTTACAAAGAATGAAGAAACTAGTAGATTCAGATATGAAGCAACGTAAAATAAACCAAATTTTATACCTGAATATTCTGTTTGATAACCTGCCACTAATTCTTCTTCTGCTTCTGGTAAATCAAAAGGTAATCTCTCACACTCGGCTAGAGAAGAAATTAGGAAAATGAGAAACCCTATAGGTTGGCGCCACAAATTCCACCCCCAAAAACCATATTTTGACTGCGCTTCAACTATATCAACTGTACTTGAACTGTTAGATAATCATAGTCGATTAGAACATCGCTGTTCTTATCACTATTACAGAACCGTACATGAGATTTTCATCTCATACGGCTCCTCAAAGGTCACAAATAAATCTAAGGACATTAAATTATTATTTATCTTTATCTTGATATTTTGTTTTGTAGGATAGAGTCAAAACTTATCCTAGTTCCCCAAATTAGACCAACGGAATTCTGTTTGCTATATTTTATATTAAAATCAAATATATATATTAATATTATAAATAAATAAAAAAAAAAAGGTGCTTCTGAATTAATCTCATCTTTTAATTTTAGGAATGTTATTTTTGCTTGTTGATCAATAACTTAACTTAATCCTTGAATAAAACACTTTTTGTAACAACATCATAGAGGTATTTCAACCTATTATTTTCAATTACGAAAAAGAATTTGACGTCCCATTAATTTATGAATCATGCCAAGAGTTCTCTCTTTCTAACTAACGAAAAGATATAGGAAAAGGGGATCTTTTTTTATTATTATTATTTTATTGTTATTCTATTTTATTTCGTTCCTATTCTACTTTCTCATAAAGGGATATTAATCAAAATAAAAGATTACTTCGTTCTTGATAGTTATTTACTTAATCGGTGGATAGGGGCATACTCTAGGCCGGAATCGTGGGTAGTACTTCTTGATCATTTCTACTAACTTAAAGTCCCAATTCGAATTCCATTTATGTACAGAAATATCCTCTTGAATAATTTAGAGAATATCCATTACTAATCCTTTGTGTATTTTGGTCTTTCTAACCATCCACTCAATTTTGTTCAACCTCCCGTTTAAACCCGCTTCAAGTGATGATAACTAAGCAACCAATCTTGGGGTAAGCGGTCTCTACTGCTTATATTTACTTTTAATTAATAATTCATTCTTGTACATAGGAAATGAGACTTAATCTTTTTACTGCAAATTTGTAAGCCGTTTTCTTTCACTCATATAACTATCTGCTTTAGTTCATCAACCCAAATGATGACTAAAAAAGATGAAAAACATTTATTTAACCCTCTTCCCAGAAATTAGAAAGAAAGGAACTAGGAACTATTTTGTATTTCACCTAATTAGACGTCCCCGAATCACACGTAGAGATATTGATAATACACATAAAGTTAATGGTATTTCATAACTAATTGATTGAGCAGCAGCGCGTAGACCACCTAAAAAGGAATATTTATTATTTGATCCATATCCCGACATAAGAAGTCCAACAGGAGCAATGCTTGAAATAGCGATCCATAAAAAAACACCAATACCAAGATCGGCTAGAATAAGGTGGTATCCAAAAGGAATTACTGAATAACTTAGTAAAATAGATATGACTGCCACGGATGGTCCGATACTAAATAAACGACCATCTCCTCTAGATGGAAGAAGGTTCTCTTTGAAAAGTAGTTTTGTACCATCTGCTAGAGCTTGAAGAATTCCTAAGGGACCCGCGTATTCAGGCCCAATACGTTGTTGTATTCCTGCAGATATTTCTCTTTCTAACCAAACAATTACGAGTACGCCTATTGTGATTCCTAATACAAGAGTAAAAATCGGAACAAGTATCCATATAATCCCATAGACCTCTTTTAAGGATTCTAATCTGGAAAAAGAATTGATAGCTTGTATTTCGGTTGTATCAATTATCATTTTTAACGATCAACTTCTCCCATAATGATATCTATGCTACCTAATATCGTCATAATATCAGCCAATTTCATTCTTTTAACTAACTGAGGAAGAATTTGCAAATTGATAAAACCGGGTGGACGAATTTTCCATCTCCAAGGAAAAACACTCTGATCCCCTATCAGAAAAATTCCCAATTCCCCTTTTGGGGCTTCAACTCTCACATAAAGTTCTTGTTTCGCCAATTCAAAGGTTGGAGAGGGTTTTTTACTAATAAATCGATATTCAAAATCATTCCATTCGGAATCTTTTACTCTATCAAAATCAAAACGTCGTATTTCTAAATTCTCGTAGGGCCCTCCTGGAATTCCTTCCAGAGCCTGTTGTATAATTTTTATGGATTCTGTCATTTCGCCGATTCGTACTAAATAACGAGCTAATGAATCCCCTTCTTTTTGCCATTGAACTTCCCAATCAAATTCATCGTAACACTCATAATGATCAACTTTACGAAGATCCCATTGGATTCCGGAAGCCCGTAGCATTGGTCCCGATAAACCCCAATTTAGTGCTTCTTCTCCTCGAATAATGCCCACGCCTTCAACTCGTTCTAAAAAAATGGGATTCCGTGTAATAAGCTTTTTATATTCAGCAACCCCAGTTAAAAAGTAATCACAAAAATCCAAACATTTATCTATCCAGCCATACGGTAGATCAGCAGCTACTCCTCCGATCCGAAAATAGTTATGCATCATTCGCATACCAGTAGCAGCTTCGAATAGGTCATATATCAATTCCCTTTCTCGAAAAATATAGAAGAAAGGGGTTTGTGCACCAATATCTGCCATAAAAGGGCCAAGCCATAACAAATGGGAAGCTATACGACTCAACTCCAACATAATGACTCTGATATAACTAGCTCTTTTGGGTACTTGAATATTTCCTAATTGTTCGGGCCCGTTTACTGTTATTGCTTCTGTGAACATAGTAGCTAAATAATCCCAACGTGTTACATAGGGCAAATATTGTATAATTGTTCGATTTTCCGCAATTTTTTCCATCCCCCTGTGTAAATAACCTAATATAGGTTCACAGTCAATAACATCTTCACCATCTAGAGTAACAATGAGTCGAAGAACACCATGCATTGATGGGTGTTGAGGCCCCATATTGACTATCATAAGGTCTTTTCTTGTAGCTGGTACAGTCATAAGTTTTTTACCCATTCATTCTTCCATGAATTCCTGAAAGTGAAAAGAAGTTTATCCAAATAAAAAATAAAAGAATACCTAAAACGATTCTTCCAATTAACGAGTTTTTCTCTCTCTAATACTCAACTGACCAATTAATTCTTTATAACGTACTCTATTTTTTTTTGCCAAATAAGCCAACATCCGTTGACGTTTTCCTAAAATTTTTCGCAAACCTCTCTGAGATAAATAGTCTTTTTTGTGCACTTCCAAATGTGAAGTAAGTCTCCGTATCTTATTGGTAAAACTGAATACTTGAAATTCAACCGACCCCCTTCTTTCTTTTTCAGAAATAACTGAAATGAATGCATTTTTTACCATAAAAGATTTTCCCTCTTCCACCTTTACAGATATGGATTTTACTGATAAGTAATAATAATGCTAGTAATTTTAATGTGTTATATACAATAATCTGAATTTCTTGCTAAATTGAATTTATTTATGAACTCCTAATTTTATCAACTCATATTAATCCATCCAGGTTTCAATTTCATTTTATTCTGAAAAAGAAAGAAGGGGGTTCGTTTTTGCATGGCATAATTTAGACCTAAAATGAAGAAGATTCTGTTAATTGATTTGTAGGTCTAATTGATACCTCAGCGGCTTTAGTCTTCGTATCATATATTAGAATGGCACGGAAGACGGTGCGTGTGAATCTCTTTACTTTCATATACCCCGTAGGGTATAGCATATATAGGAAAAATGGACTATCAACGACTTTGCAACCGGGGATACGGTTGTATCCTTAACATACTGAAACGACTGCCGTTATTTGTATCAAACCAATAGCGATTCATACAAGCTAAATCTTCTAATCGATAATTAGGCCAAAGAAAAAATTTTAATTGAATTAATTCATTCTTTTCTTTATCAGGGTGGTTCCCTTTATCCAAAGATTGACTGCAGTTGTTCTCAGTACAAAATATTGGATTTTTCTTCCTATTCTTTGAATTGAAAGAAATTAGAATTCTCAACTCTCTACGATGTCTATGCGATAAAATGGTTTCGGGAACAAGCAAATCAAAACCATTCTTATCAACATGGGGTTGTTCTCTATATCCTTGATTTGTTTGGTTCTTACTCTTATGAACCAACGAAATACCTAAGGTTTGATACATAATAAATTGTCCATCATTTTTTACAGACAGACGCGTGGGTTCGATAATAAGGACCCCCCTTTTGATCAATTCTGCAAGACTTAAATTCTTCTGAATCAGCATTATATCCAAACTCATTTCTCTTCTTTGAATCGAGGATATAGTAATTTTTCGTGGATTTATCAGCCTAAGCAGGAGACAGTATATTTTTATATTATTGATCATTCTTTCATTCAAAACATCGCCCCATCTCAATTGAAAAAGTAAATAGCGTTTTAGGAATAAATCTAGTTCTGCTCCTGTATTACTTTTGTTTTTTTTCTTTCTTGCATAAGGATCTTCAATATCTTTTTCGTTGTTTGTTGAAGGACCAGATTCAAGATTCCCTTGTTTTTGTACATTTGATCTAAGATCTTTTTTCCATTCTTTTTGTTGATTCTTTAGTTTTTTATTTGAAACACATTCCCCTTTTTGGTTTCCTTCGATGTTTTTCTTTTCACTAAGAGCATTTTCATTTAGATTCAAATTAAAAAGAAGGACTTCACTTGGTATAACCCACGGTTTCATTTTATATAGATTATAAGATAGAACAAATTCGGGGAAGAACCAAAGTCCTAGGGTTGAGATGGGACGATTTCGTATTTCTTCATTCATTCCCATCCAAAAAAAACCTTTTTGGGGATTTGGTAAATTGATTTGGAGCTTTGGCGTAAGCGTAAGATAAACAAGGCCTTTATTATCAATTTTATCAATTATTTGATAATTGTTAGTATCAATCTTAGTATTTTGATTACTCGTGGTATCGATTTTGATACAGGACTCAATAGTGACTTTTTGTCTAAGATCAAAATGGAGAATTTTCCAATCACAATATTTTCTATTGGGATTTTTTTCCATATATCTAATATCGGCATAATTATTAATAGGGATACCCCTCCATATATCAAAAAAATTCTGTTTATGTGTGTTGGAATTATAAGAATTTTTTTCGTTCTTATTTAATTGTACTTGAAAGCTTGATTTAGAAATAGATGAGTCCCTCTTATTTTCATAATTCAAATTAATACATTTATACGATAAAAGATCATATCTAGAGTTTTTTTGAAAATTATCTTTTTTATTCAATAAGTAATATATTTCCGAATTCCTAGAATTCCCCCTTTTTTTTGACTGAATTTTTTCATATGAATTCCACTTGGGATTTTTATTTTTATGACGTAGATTAACTTGATTTCTCCACTTTTGTGGTATTAATCCAGACCATTTAATAGGAGATAAATCGTATTGATAATGCCCTTTTAACCAGTTTTTCCATTCATTCATTTCAGAATTCGTAAGTTTCTTATGACTTAATTTAGAATGAAGTAGTCCTTGTGTTTCAAAGGAATCCATTATTTCAGCTTTAATAAAAAAAGACATTCCGTGATATTGAAAAACAGATCTTAATTTATACAAGTTACTAACTTGGATTTGTGATAATTTGTAAAATACATATGCTTGTGACAAATATGATAAATCACAAAAACTATCTAAATTTGTTCTATTTCTACTACTATTAATTGATCTTTTTAGAGTTGAAATAGTTGAAATAAAATGAATTGTATTTTTCTTTTTTCTATTAATAAGTCTTTCTTGATTTGCTTCATTAATGGGTTTATCCGTCATTTTTTTTATCGATTCAAGAAGAAATTGTGTATTGAGTCTGGGAATATTAACAATAGATAAAAATATATCTATGTATATTCTTTCGAGGCAAATTTTTATAAAGCAATCTAATTGAGAGATTAATCGGACATTTCTTCTTTTTAATAGTTGCCAAATATTTGTTGTCGATTCGCACCTTTTAGCATTATAACTTTTTTCAGTAGGACTAATATATACTCCTGATGGGGTTATTTTTGTTTTTTCTTTTGTAATTCTTTCTATTTGATTTCGAATTGTGCTTGTTCTACCAGTTAGATCATTCTTTTTTGTCAGTGAAGAATTTGTCCAATTTTGAGATTGAAGTAGACTAAATGATTCATGAATTATTTGATTGCCGAGTCTAGATTCTTTTTCGTTTTTAATCTCATTAGATTCAGATACTTTTCTTAAGCTAAATAAGAGAATTGGGTTGAATTTAAAAAGTCCTTTTTTTATTATTTTTCTAAATAAAAAACTTTCGATAATGCATTTTTTTATTTCTTTTGAAACTAATTTTGGTTTTCCTTTTAAAACTCTTAGAGCTAATATCTTTAATTTGCCAATTTTTGTTTGTAGTTCCTTAAAAACGGGCTTAAAAAAGGAATATCGTTTTCTGGGAGAACCAAAAGGAAGTTCAGTTTCCATTCCCCAAACTGTTAAAAAACAAAAATCATCTTTTTGTTTTTTCTTTTTGATTAGATTTCTATCAGAGTGTCGTAATTTAGATTTGTGCCAAGGTTTCAGGTAGAAAGGAAATAGGATTTTTATCTGAATACCATCTGTCAACCAATTTTTCGGAAATTCTTTTTCCGATAATTGGACACCATTATAGGTACATTTAACATGCATTTCTTGATTCAATTCCTGTATATCCTCAGACCATTCGGGAAATTGCAATAATAACATACGTCCAATATTTTTGGTTATTATCAATGAAGGCAATACAATATATTTTCTAAGAATCGATTGAGTTATTAACATTAATCCCCTTATTACTTGCGCCAATGGAATGTTATCCCATGCCTCCGCTATCTCTATCCGCGTTTGTTCCTTTCTTATACTGTCCTCTTTTTTGTTTTTCTCTTCTTTTTTTGTTTCTTCGTCTATATACTCCACAATTTCGGATTCTACCCCCTTGCTTTTCCACTTTCTAAAAATAACTTTAACGATTTCTGATATATCAAACGAGAAGTGGTGGGGGCTTTTGATTCTATCCAAAAAAAGGGGAGAGTGCGCGTTTGCTTGAAACAGTTCCCAAATTACAATTTTACGCCTTTGAGCGCGCATAGAACCTTTAATTATTCCTCGCCGAAAGTCCGATTGTTGTGAATAGCGTAGCAAAGCCACTTCGTTTCTCGGATCTGTAGGATTACTACCAGTATTAGAGTCAGTATTCTCGTTGTTAGGAGTAAAAATCACTACATATTTGGCTTTTCTTGATCGAATTTGATGGTCGATTGGAACGTTTTCTTGATATTCTCCTAATTGTTGTTCTAACTCGGTGATTAATTTGTATGACCATCGAGGGACTTTTTTACTGATTTCTTTTATTCCAATAGATTCTTTAATAGATTCCTTTGGAATCTTTTGACTATTAGTATGGATTTTAATGACATTCAATAAAAATTTGAAAAATCTTTCCTTTTTTTTATTCCATTTTAGTTGGCTATCAAATTCACCAGTTAAAGGTAAAAAATTTTCCTGTTCTATTATAAATAGTTTTTTATCAAATGCATCTGTTTTCTGCTCAAATTCTTGGTAATCGGGATCTGGAAAAAGGCTAGCGTAAATCCGATTTATACCAAAGTTTTCTCTTAAATTTTCTA